AGATAGGATGGCTGAGTTTTTAAGCGGTGGATTGTAACCCCATAAACAGAGGTTTAAATCCTCTTCCCATCAAGCCTTGAGGTGTTTAACATGTCAGATTGCAAATCTAAAGTAGTGGACTAACGTCTACCGGGGCTTGCCCCCCCCCTAAGGGGGGGGGGGCTAGACGGATGCCCATTGGTTCCGGCGTTTAGCTGTTAACTAAAAGTTTGTAGGGTCAAAGCCTACCTGTCTAGAAAGGCTTTAGCTTAATTAAAGTACCTGTTTTGCATACAGGAGCTGTGGGATAATGCCCCGCAAGCCTTATCAAGGACTGGGGGATTTTCACCCCCACTTAGAGCTTTGAAGGCTCTTGGTCTTCTGTTAACCTAAGTCCCTTAAAAGGCTACCAATGCAATTGCAACGGGGCTGAGGGGTAAAACAGAAATAGTACCCGTAACTAGACAAGCTAGGGGGAGTGTTAATTGTTGGGGTCGTAGTCGCCAAGGGGGTACACCCGAAAAATTATTGGGGAATATAGTGAGAGTTATAGCATATGTGAGTCGCAGGTAATAATAAAGACTAAGCAGGGCGGCAAGTACCGCGAGGGTGGCAGCAGGGACAAGACCTTGTTTAGAAAGCTCCTCAATAATTAGCCATTTAGGCATAAACCCTGTCAAGGGTGGGAGCCCCGCGAGAGATAAAAATACAAGAGGGGCTATCGCCACAAGTGCGGGCGATTTTGCCCAGGAGATAGCTAGTGTATTAATATTTGTAGATTTGACTAGCTTTAAAATAATGAATGTAGCAGCTGCCGCGATGATGTAGACTAAAACAGCTAACGTAGCCAGAGACGGGGAAAACTGGACAACCAGAATTACCCAGCCTAGCTGGGCAATTGAGGAGTAAGCCAGGATCTTGCGGAGCTGGGTCTGATTTAGGCCCCCTCACCCCCCAATGAGAGTAGATGCTAAACCTAAAAAAATAAGGAGGGGGGAGTTGGCCGGCTGGATCTGAAATAAGAGAGCAAGAGGGGCCAGTTTTTGTCAGGTGGCCAAAACTAGCCCTGTATTAAGGTCTAAACCTTGGAATACCTCCGGTATTCAAGAATGAAGGGGAGCAAGTCCAAGCTTTAGTGCCAAAGCAATGGTTATAACACCAATAAACACCGGGGAAGTGGCTTGTTGGATGCCCCACTGTCCTGTAAGTCAAGCATTTGTTACCCCAGCGAAAAGCAACACAGCTGCACCCCCCGCCTGAATGAGAAAATATTTAATGGCTGCTTCAACTGCCCGGGGGTGATGATTACGCACTATTAAAGGGAGAATTGCAAGAGTATTAATCTCAAGGCCCACCCAAGCGAGCAGCCAATGGGAGCTCACAAAAGCCAATGTAGTACCTAGGCCGAGAGTAAACAATAAAAGGGCTAAAACATAGGGGCTCATTAGTAAAAGAAGGGATTTAACCTTCGTTTTTGGGGTATGGGCCCAACAGCTTATTTAGCTTATTTTACTAGATTGTAGTGTAGAAGGAAGCACAAAGAGTTTTGATCTCTTCAGGTCGGGTTCAAGCCCCCACTTTCTAGGGTTGGAGGACTTTGGGCCACCAACCTTTTCAAAGCTGCCGAGCTTATCCACACGCCATTTTTATGCAGTGACATAATGGGGGCAGACGAACTAAATCGATAACAAAGCCCTTTACCCCGCACTACACCCTGAATGTACTTACAAGCACGTCTATGTATTATCACCATAAATTTATATTAAACACTTCATGGATATTCACGGGCAATATATGACAAAAATAGCAAAAGTTGATTTTACACAAATATGTCTATGTATTATCACCATAAATTTATATTAAACACTTCATGGATATTCACGGGCAATATATGACAAAAATAGCAAAAGTTGATTTTACACAAACAAATATCAAAACTAATAAAAGATATACATTAAGCATTTAGTAGACATCACCCGATCCTAAATATGAGGACAAAAGAAACTTAAGATAACACTATTGGGCCATATAACAAGTTACACTTTTATTCAACTTTCAGTTATTCACAAATTCTTAATGTAGTAAGAACCGACCAACAAGATCATAGCTTAATGCTAACGGTTAATGAGGGTGAGGTACAAATATCGTAGGGGTTTCACTCAGTGAATTATTCCTGGCATTTGGTTCCTATTTCAGGGCCATTGATTGGTAACAGTCCTCCAAACTTAACCGACACTTACAAATCTCATGTTTGTAATACATACTCCTCGTTACCCAGCAAGCCGGGCGTTCACTCCAGCGAGCCAGGGGTTCCTTTTTTTTTTTTCCCTTCATATTGCATATCAGAGTGCACACGGGCTTAACAAACAAGCGTGAGCACTTTCCTTGCCTAAATATAAATAGTATGAGTTATAGTAAGACCCCTACCTATAACTTTCATTTTATTTTTTCACGGGCATAAGGGGTCAAAACTCTCTCGGAGAAACTCCATAAGGGAGTTATAATAGATCTTCATCGGTAGATTCCCCCTACCCCCTTACTTACGAGACATGTCTAAGGCTTTCAAGAGGGGTCAAACCTCAACAAGACAAGTTTATCTCGACAAGACAAACAGACCGATCGGGACAAAAAAACTTTTACAAAACACATGGACCAGGCGGGACAAAAAACTTTTACAAAACACATGGACCAGCCGGGACAAAAAAGCCTTAACAAGACTAATCTAGCACATTACGAAGTACTTTTATATATTATACAGTGTTATAAAAACACAAACTTATTTCATCGAAGTACTTTTATACACTAAAAGGGGTTATAAAAACACAAACTTCTTTTACGAAGTACTTTTAAACACTATACAATGTAGTGAAAACACAAACTTCTTTTACGAAGTACTTTTAAACACTATACAATGTAGTGAAAACACAAACTTCTTTTACGAAGTACTTTTAATAACAACTATTCGGGTTATGTACATCTCACATTGTACTATACCCACGCAGTGGGAAAGCGGGGATCAAGGTAAACTAATTGTGGACTCACAATTAGCAATTATTTTATACACATGAAAACAACCTTAAGTCTCTTAAAACTAGGCAAGCGTGGTTTATTTAGAACGTAACACTGAAAATGTTGAGATGGGCCTTAGAAAGCTCCGCAAGCACAAAGGCTTGGTCCTGACTTTATTATCAGCTTTAGCCAAACTTACACATGCAAGTATCCGCACCCCTGTGAGAATGCCCTCAATCCCCTGCTTGGGGACAAGGAGCTGGTATCAGGCACAATTTAAGCCCAAGACACCTTGTTTAGCCACACCCTTAAGGGAACTCAGCAGTGATAAATATTAAGCCATGAGTGAAAGCTTGACTTAGTAAAAGCTAAGAGGGCCGGTAAAACTCGTGCCAGCCACCGCGGTTATACGAGAGGCCCAAGTTGATTATTTTCGGCGTAAAGGGTGGTTAGGGAAAAATGAATACTAAAGCCAAATTTTTCCAGGGCTGTTATACGTTTCCGGAAACTAGAAGTTCAACCACGAAAGTGGCTTTATTAAACCCTGAGTCCACGAAAGCTAGGGAACAAACTGGGATTAGATACCCCATTATGCCTAGCCGTAAACATTGATAGGTTAATACAACCCCTATCCGCCCGGGAACTACAAGCACAAGCTTGAAACCCAAAGGACTTGGCGGTGCTTTAGATCCTCCTAGAGGAGCCTGTTCTAGAACCGATAACCCCCGTTCAACCTCACCTTTCCTTGTTTTTCCAGCCTATATACCGCCGTCGTCAGCCCACCCCGTGAGGGCTTAAAAGTAGGCTAAATTGGCACAGCCCAATACGTCAGGCCGAGGTGTAGCGTATGGAAAGGGAAGAAATGGGCTACATTCCCTATCTTAGGGCACACGAATGATATGCTGAAACGCATATCTTGAAGGAGGATTTAGCAGTAAGCAGGAAGTAGAGCGTTCTGCTGAAATTGGCTCTGAAGCGCGCACATACCGCCCGTCACTCTCCCCAAAAAATATCACCCTAATTATATAAAACCTTAGAACAATAAAGGGGAGGCAAGTCGTAACATGGTAAGTGTACCGGAAGGTGTACTTGGATCAATAATCAGGATATAGCTAAGATAGAATAGTCTCTCCCTTACTCTGAGAAGTCCTCCGTGCAAATCGGATTATTCTGACACCAAATAGCTAGCCCCCCAAACAACTTCAACACACCACTATTAATACCCCTAAATACACAAGTTAAGATTTAACAAATCATTTTTCCCCCTGAGTATGGGCGACAGAAAAGGGCCAAAGGCGCGATAGAGATAGTACCGCAAGGGACCACTGAAAGAGAAATGAAATAACCCAGTAAAGTACCAAAAAGCAGAGCTAAACTCTCGTACCTTTTGCATCATGATTTAGCCAGTGATTTTCAAGCAAAAGGACTTTTAGTTTGTTAACCCGAAACTAGGGGAGCTACTCCAAGACAGCCTAATAATAGGGCAAACCCGTCTCTGTTGCAAAAGAGTGGGGTGAGCTTTGAGTAGAGGTGACAGACCTACCGAACCTAGTTATAGCTGGTTGCCCAAGAAATGAATAGTAGTTCAGCTTTACGGCTTCTCCCTTCTCATCAGTACATGCAACCCCTGATATTTTAAGAAACCTTAAAAGTTATTCAAAAGGGGTACAGCCCTTTTGAAACAAGACACAACTTTCCCAGGAGGGTAAAGATCATAATTACACAAGGTAATTGACCCTGGTGGGCTCGAAAGCAGCCACCCCCTTAAGAAAGCGTCTAAGCTCGTAAGAATGTTACCCCTCTCCCAATTCTGATCATTTTATCTTACCCCCCTAAATTTATTGGGCCGCCCCATGCCAACATGGGGGTGACCATGCTAATATGAGTAATAAGAAAGCTATGGCTTTCTCCCCGCACACATGTAAATCGGAATGGACCCCCCACCGAAAATTAACGGCCCCAATTACAGAGGGCAGTGGACGATAAACTAAACAACAAGAAAATCCGCCAACCACCAACCGTTAACCCAACACAGGTGTGCCCCTAGGGAAAAACTAAAAGGGGGAGAAGGAACTCGGCAAACACATAAAGCCTCGCCTGTTTACCAAAAACATCGCCTCTTGCAAATAATGAATAAGAGGTCCCGCCTGCCCTGTGACTATTAGTTTAACGGCCGCGGTATTTTGACCGCGCGAAGGTAGCGCAATCACTTGTCTCTTAAATGGGGACCTGTATGAATGGCATAACGAGGGCTTAGCTGTCTCCTCCCCTAAGTTAATGAAATTGATCTTTCCGTGCAGAAGCGGGAATAGACACATAAGACGAGAAGACCCTATGAAGCTTTAGACGTAAGGTAGCCCAGACTACAAAGGCCCTCCAATAAGTGAACAAACCAAAAGGTTTTCTACCCCGATGTCTTTGGTTGGGGCGACCGCGGGGAAAGACAAAACCCCCATGTGGAACGGGAGTACAACTCCTTTAACTCAGAGCCGCAGCTCTAAGAAACAAGATTTTTTGACCTAAAGATCCGGCAATGCCGATTAACGGACCGAGTTACTCTAGGGATAACAGCGCAATCCCCTTTTAGAGACCATATCAACAAGGGGGTTTACGACCTCGATGTTGGATCAGGACATCCTATTGGTGCAGCAGCTATTAAGGGTTCGTTTGTTCAACGATTAAAGTCCTACGTGATCTGAGTTCAGACCGGAGTAATCCAGGTCAGTTTCTATCTATGATATATTTTTTTCTAGTACGAAAGGACCGATAAAAGGGGGTCCCTGTATTGTATACACCCCGCCCCCGCCTGATGAAAACAACTAAAACAGACAGGGGGGATGTCTTCTCCGCCAAAGAAAATGGCACGTTAAGGTAGCATAGTTCCGTAAATGCAAAAGACCTAAGCCCTTTCCACAGAGGTTCAAGTCCTCTCCTTAACTATGCTTTCCACGCTTCTTAAAGAATTTGTTAACCCCTTAGCTTTTATTGTCCCAGTATTACTGGCTGTAGCATTCCTCACCTTGCTTGAGCGAAAGGTTCTTGGATACATACAAATACGAAAGGGCCCAAATATTGTAGGGCCCTACGGCCTCCTTCAACCAATTGCAGATGGGCTAAAATTGTTTGTTAAGGAGCCCATTCGACCTTCTACTTCCTCGCCCCTATTGTTTTTGCTAGCCCCCATACTAGCGCTTACTTTAGCCCTCACACTTTGAGCCCCCCTTCCTCTTCCACACCCAGTCATTGACTTAAACCTGGGTGTATTATTTATTTTAGCCCTGTCTAGCCTAGCAGTTTACTCCATCCTAGGCTCGGGATGAGCCTCTAATTCCAAGTACGCCCTCGTTGGGGCACTTCGTGCAGTCGCCCAGACCATCTCTTATGAAGTAAGCCTTGGCTTGATCCTACTAAGTGTCATCATCTTTGCCGGAGGCTTCTCGCTACAAACCTTTTGCATCGCACAGGAAAGTGTCTGACTAATTTTACCTGCTTGGCCATTAGCCGCAATGTGGTATATCTCCACCCTTGCCGAGACAAACCGGGCCCCGTTTGACCTCACCGAGGGTGAGTCTGAACTGGTTTCAGGGTTTAACGTAGAATATGCAGGTGGCCCCTTCGCCATGTTTTTCCTGGCGGAGTACGCTAACATTCTATTAATAAATACACTATCTACAATTCTATTTCTGGGGGCCTCCCATATCCCTTCCTTCCCTGAATTAACCACCATAAACCTCATGATAAAAGCTGCCCTTCTATCCGTTATTTTCCTCTGGGTCCGAGCATCTTACCCCCGCTTCCGATACGACCAGCTTATGCACCTTATCTGAAAGAACTTCCTCCCACTTACCCTAGCATTAGTTGTTTGACATTTAGCCCTCCCAATTGCACTTGCTGGACTCCCCCCTCAATTTTAAGCCCGGAGTTGTGCCTGAAATAAAGGATCACTTTGATAGAGTGAATCATGGGGGATAGAACCCCCCCAACCCCTTGGAGAAAGGGCGGGAGCTGAAACAGGAATCAATAGCCTAAATCACATTTGGTTACAAAAAACACCGACACTCTAATTTTTTGCAACTTTAACTAAAATAAGTACACTAATGCCCCCATGCCCATGCATTAGTTTAAATATTTTATTTTGTTGGCCCCCCCCAACTGAAACCTACTTGTCAGAAAAGTATTTTTAGGCCTTTGAAGCACGTGTACCCCCAAATGCACTACAAAAGTCCGCTTTTTGTAACCTTCCATAATCTTAATAGCAATAAACATGTTTTCCGACACTAAAAAACAACGCACACTTACAAAGAGTATGCTAGCCCCAACACCCTTTACCCGCAGGTGCTCAATTAAAACACCTAGAACAGCGTTTCGCAACGCCCCTCCATAATTCTATTTTCAAAAGACGTTGAAATTTCCGCCTGCCAAAAGTCCGCTTTTTGTAACCTTCCATAATCTTAATAGCAATAAACATGTTTTCCGACACTAAAAAACAACACACACTTACAAAGAGTATGCTGGCCCCAACACCCTTTACCCGCAGGTGCTCAATTAAAACACCTAGAACAGCGTTTCGCAACGCCCCTCCATAATTCTATTTTCAAAAGACGTTGAAATTTCCGCCTGCCGCCCAGTTTTGCAGAAAAAGTTACTATCCACATCCCTAAGCCCACTCTATACAAAACATAAGTTATTTACCCAACCATCGTACCCACTTAAAACACCCAACACTTCCAGTATACCAGTTTACAATGTCATGAATCCCTAGCACCCCCTTCCCCGAATAGAGGGGTGAAAAAAAAAGAAAAAAGAAAAGGAAAAGGGGAGGCTTGGCGGGTCCCCAAAAAAAGTTCTTGTAGTTGAATACAACAGTGGCTTTTCATGCCCCTAGTCCAGGTTAAAGCCCTGGCAAGAATTATGTTATACTGTGGAAACTTACTTATGCTGGGTGTGGTAGTGGGGACAGCGGCAGTTGCCGCAAATCCCTCCCCCTTTTATGCGGCCCTCGGACTGGTTATGGTCGCGGCGATGGGGTGCGGGTTTATCATGTGTTCGGGTGGCACTTTTTTGTGCTTAATTCTGTTCTTAATTTACTTGGGGGGTATGTTGGTTGTATTCGCTTATTCGGTGGCATTGTGTGCAGACCCCTTTCCCACAGGTTTAGCGGGGGGGTCAGTGGCTAAGTACATAGCGGGATACCTAGTACTAACAGGAGGGGTGGCCCAGTGTACTACACTGGGCCCCCCCTTTTGGTGATCTGTGGGCCAGGAAGCAGACATAAGTGCAATACAAGGGGAGACCGAGGGGGTGTCGGAAGCATACGGGGGCGGAGGCATTCTTCTAATCACTTGTGCATGGGCCCTGCTGGTGGCCCTTTATGTTGCTCTAGAAGTATCGCGGGGTTGTAGTCGGGGGCCAGTCCGCCCTATCAAAAGGGGCCCCCGACGGGTGAAGGCGGGGCTCAGGCGCTTGGGGGGGTCCATATAACTTCTTTTATATTATCTGTGTGGAAATTTATATTAAATGCTTAATGTCTATCTTTTATTAGTTTTGACATATGTTTATATAAAATCAACTTTTGCTATTTTCGTCATGTATTGCCCGTGAATATCCATGAAGTGTTTAATATAAATTTATGGTTTTGAACATGGGGGGGGGGTCACAGAGTAGTTTAGTTTAGAACTCTAGCTTTGGGAGTTAGGGGCGGGAGTTAAAATCTCCTCTCTTTGAGCGGTAGGGAGGGGTTTAACCTCCGACCTCCGGTTTACAAGACCGGCGCTCTAGCGTTGAGCTACTAATGCATGTCAAGCCCAGGACTTTGTTCTCTAATCAGCCCGAGAGGGGGAAAAAGATAAGAAAAATAGAGAAGTACAAGACAGATGCGAGTTGGCCAATAATAATGTACGGGTCCTCAACGGGCATACCACCAATTCAGGTAAGAATAACAACATTTGCAATAAGGGCCCAAAATAAGAACTGGGACAAGGGACGGAAGGTTAAACCCCGTAATTTACACGTGTGGAGAAAGGGAACAACCAGGAGGACAAGAATAGACGCTAGCAAGGCTAGTACCCCTCCAAGTTTGTCTGGAATTGAACGCAAAATCGCGTAAGCAAACAAGAAATATCACTCAGGCTTGATGTGAGGGGGAGTGACGAGGGGATTAGCAGGGGTAAAATTGTCCGGGTCTCCTAGGAGGTTTGGGGTAAAAAGTGCAATTGTGGCTAACACAACAAGGAGTACTGCAAACCCTAACAGGTCTTTATACGAAAAGTATGGGTGGAAGGGGACTTTATCCCCCCCTGAGCTCAACCCGAGCGGGTTGTTTGAACCCGTTTGATGTAAAAACAGCAAATGTACTATGGTTATGCCCGCAATTACAAATGGGAAAAGGAAATGAAATGCAAAAAAGCGAGTGAGGGTAGCGTTATCTACCGAAAATCCCCCTCAAATTCACTGTACAAGGGCGTTGCCTACGTACGGCACTGCTGAGAGGAGGTTGGTAATTACAGTTGCACCTCAAAAGGACATCTGCCCTCAAGGCAAGACATACCCTACGAAAGCAGTTATTATCACAAGAAGCAGTAAAATCACTCCAACGTTTCATGCCCCCTTAAGCAGATACGAGCCATAGTACAGGCCTCGGCCAATGTGCATATACACGCAAATGAAGAAAAAAGAAGCACCGTTGGCGTGCATGTCCCGGATTAATCACCCATAATTTACATCTCGAGTAATGTGGGCGACAGACGAGAAGGCGGTGTTAACATCCGCAGTGTAGTGTATAGCTAAAAAAAGACCTGTGAGGATCTGAGCAATTAGGCAAAGCCCGAGTAAGGACCCAAAGTTCCACCACACTGAAATGTTAGATGGGGCGGGAAGGTCAACGAGGGCATCGTTTGCAATTTTTAGGAGGGGGTGCGTCTTTCGAAGGCTTGCCATTAAGTTCAAGGGTGGTTGCTGGTCCCTTGTAAGAGGGAGGGCCAGCGGCTAAAAGAGGATTATTGAAACTACAAGAGTGAGAGCCAAGAAGAAGGAGATAAGGTGTGTTTTTGTGACACCTTGCTGGATGTTGCTTGTAGTTGTAATAAGCGGCTTATTGAGCGTAACTGTGGCTTTGGGCCCAACTTGTTCTAACCAGTTCTGGTCAATTATCTGATCAGCAGCCGTTTGACCTCACACCAAGGACAGTTTCGGAGCTGCTCGATGAACAAGGGCGGGATAAAACCCTAGCATGCTAGTAAAACGGTGGGGGGTTGGGAGAAGGGTGGTTTGAGTACGTGCTCCTAAAGGGGCAATAAGTCAGAGTGCAGTAAGGAGCCCCAGGACTGTAACAATGAGGGCGATTAGTTTAAGTAGAGGAGGCATAGACATCACGGGGGTCTTAAAAGGCAGGACATTTAAGGTAATACATAACCCTGCCAGAATACTTCCTCACGCTAGCCGCTTAAGAGGATTAATCAGTTGAGGGTCCCCCTCCCCAATTGGAGAGACAGCCATAGACCGAGGGTTAGCCATGACCACAAAATAAATTAGGCGTATACTGTAAACGGCTGTGAAAGCCGTTGCAATAAGGGTCAAAATGAGAGCTCAAGCGTTCAGATGAGAAGTAGTTATTGCTTCAATAATAGCATCCTTAGAGAAAAAACCAGCTAAGAAGGGCATGCCAGTGAGGGCAAGACTACCAATAGTAAAGCAAGAAGAGGTCCAAGGAGTCTGGCGTTGAATCGCCCCCATCTTTCGCATATCCTGCTCCCCCCCCAGGCTATGAATAATAGACCCTGAACACAGGAATAATATAGCTTTAAAAAAAGCATGCATGCAGATATGCAGGAAGGCGAGCTGCGGTTGATTTAAACCAATAGTGACTATTATTAGCCCAAGTTGACTTGATGTAGAGAAAGCAACGACCTTTTTAAGGTCGTTGTGGGTGAGAGCACAACAAGCAGTAAATATGGCTGTTAATGCCCCCAGACATAAACAAACGGTTAAAGCAATCGGACTCTTCTCGAGTATGGGGCTTATTCGGATAAGGAGAAAAATACCCGCAACGACCATGGTACTGGAGTGAAGGAGGGCCGACACTGGTGTCGGCCCCTCCATGGCAGATGGTAACCACGGATGGAGCCCAAATTGGGCTGATTTGCCAGCAGCAGCAAGAATCAGCCCTAAGGCAGGGGGAGTTACACTGAAACCTTCAGCCGTGACGAAAATCTGCTGCATCTCTCATGAGTTCAGGTTTGTGACGATCCAGGCCAGAGCAAAAATTAACCCAATATCCCCCACTCGATTATAAATAACTGCCTGAAGGGCAGCTGTGTGTGCATCAGCTCGGCTGGACCACCAGCCGATAAGAAGAAACGACATAATGCCAACCCCCTCCCAACCAATGAAAAGTTGAAAAAGGTTATTAGCTGTTACTAGCACAATCATTGCAATAAGGAAGACTAATAGGTATTTAAAGAATCGGTCCATGTGGGGGTCATCTTGCATATATCAAGCTGCAAATTCTAGAATCGCCCAACTTACATATAAGGCCACAGGCGTGAAAATCAGTGAATAGTGATCGAATTTAAGACTAACCCCCACGTCAAACGTTATGGTGTTTATTCAACTTCATGAAGCAATAACTACTTCTACGCCCTGGTTGACAAACAGAAATAGGGGAATTAGACTCACAAAAAATGCAGTCTTGACTGCGGGTTTGACGTGTGTTTTAGCCCAGCCCGGTAAAACCGGGCCAGATATTAAGGTGACGACTAGGGGGTAACCTAGAAGGAAAAAGATAATAATTAAAGTGGACGTGAGGACAGATGCAGGGAATCACATAGCTACCACTTGGATTTGCACCAAGAGTTTTTGGTTCCTAAGACCAACGGATGTGCTGTTATCCTTCAGAAGCGGCTCGAGTGAGCCTTGGAATTCAACCAAGGGGACGGAGGTTAGCAGCCCCCGTTGCTGCCAGCCTCTCTCGGCGGGTAAAGGGGTTTTAACCCTTATTTTTAGAACCACAATCTAATGTTTTTTTTAAACTATACCTACAGTTAACTCACCCTCAAATTAGATGAGGTTTAAGGGTTAATATAATAAGGGGGAGGAGGTGCAGAGTTACAATTAGATGCTCCCGAGTGTGGGACGGGTCAAGAGCAATTAGGTGACTAGGCAGAGACCCCCACTGGGTTGTCATAAATATATACATTGAGTAGCTGGCGGCAATTAGCACGCTTACCCCGGTAAGGGCCAAAGTCCAAGGAGATCACCCAATCAAAGAGGTGATAACCATTAGTTCACCTATAAGGTTCGGGAGGGGAGGAAGGGCCAAGTTAGCTAGGCTAGCTAAGAACCACCATGTGGCCATCAAAGGAAGGACCATTTTTAACCCTCGAGCTAAAAGAATACTTCGGCTGTGAACCCGCTCATAATTAGTATTTGCCAAACAGAAGAGGGCAGATGACGTCAGGCCGTGGGCAATCATAAGAATCAGTGCACCCGCAAACCCCCAGGGGGTTTGCACGAGAATGCCAGCCACTACAAGCCCCATATGAGCTACTGAAGAATAAGCAATTAGTGACTTCAGATCTGTCTGACGGAGACAGATTGACCCCGCCATTACCCCCCCTCAAAGTGCAAAAACAATAAAGGGGTAGCTCATCTCCTTCGTAAGAGGCTCTAGGATTAATATTATTCGCATCATACCGTAACCCCCTAACTTTAGGAGAACTGCGGCAAGAATCATTGAACCTGCAACGGGGGCTTCAACATGAGCCTTTGGAAGCCATAAATGAACCCCATAAAGGGGTATTTTTACTAAAAATGCAACGAGACAGCCAGCCCATCATAATTTATCTGCATGTGTTGTCAAGTTCAAGGGGTCTATATACTGCAAAGTCAGAAGGGATAGTGTCCCACTAGTATTCTGAAGGGCCAGAAGCGCAACAAGAAGCGGGAGGGAGCTCACCAATGTATAAAATAAGAAGTACATGCCTGCATTTAAACGCTCTGCTTGATTACCCCAGCGAGTAATAATCATCAACGTGGGGAGCAGGGTAGCTTCAAATATTACATAAAATATGAGGAGCTCAGTGGCGCTGAAGGCCAAAATAAGAAAAAATTGCAATAGAATAAGAAGGGTAATGTAAACTCGCTGACGGTTTAAAGGTTCAACCCCCATGTGATGTTGACTTGCAAGAACCATGAGGGGTAAAAGCCAACATGTAAGTACAAGCAGGGGGGTCGATAAGGGATCACTAGCTATATACGAGTTTAAGGCTGTTCACCCTGCTTCTGAAGTGTTTTTGAACCAGGTGAAGCTAGCTACAGCAATTAACAGGCTGTGCGCAAGAGTGGAGGGTCACAACCACTTTGCAGGAACAAACCAGGTTGCAGGGATTAGTATAAAGGTCGGAATAAGAATTTTTAACATCGCAAGAGATTTAGGCTTTCTAGACGGTCAGTGCCATGCGTTCGGACTGTCGCTACTAGAAGAGCAAGACCTGCGCTTGCTTCACAAGCTGAAATAGCCAAGAGAAACAGTGGCATGGCAGAAGAGCTAGTGGAGGCCATGCCCAAGGTTCAAATGGACAACGCAATATATAGGGAAAGCATCATACCCTCAAGACATAAAAGTGCTGACAGGAGGTGTGTTCGATGAAATACTAGGCCTGTCAGCCCTAGAATGAATGCTGAAGAACAAGTAAATTGGGCGGGTGCCATTAGGTAATTATGGATTTAAACCATAAGCTTTTGGGTCGAAACCAAATATTTTTATTAAACTAACTGCCTATTCAGCCCACTCAAGGCCGTCTTGAGACCACTCGTAAATCAAACCTAGTGTAAGAAGGGTTAAGAGCGTAGCTGCCCAAAAAAAAGACACAACGGGGGAGGCTAGCTGGTCCCCCCAGGGTAGCGGAAGTAGTAGCGCAATCTCCAGGTCAAATAGAAGAAAAAGAATAGCAATCAGAAAGAATCGAAGAGAAAAGGGAAGGCGGGCAGACCCTAAGGGGTCGAAGCCGCATTCGTAAGGGGATAGCTTCTCATAATCCGGGGACGCCTCAGGGAGGCAAAATGAGACGAAAGCAAGAATGACACATAGAAGGCTAGCTACTGCAATGGTAGTCATGACTAAATTCATTATCTTTCCTTGGATTTTAACCAAGATCGAGTGATTGGAAGTCACTTATACTAGTTAGTACTAGAAAGATTAAGAGCCTCATCAATAGATCGAGACATACAGGAATAATCAAACAACGTCCACAAAATGTCAATATCAGGCGGCTGCTTCAAATCCAAAATGATGGCCAGATGTAAAGTGATGTTTAATTTGACGGAGCAGACAAACTGCTAAAAAGATTGACCCAATTATGACATGCAGCCCATGAAAACCAGTTGCTACAAAGAAAGTAGCGCCATAAACTCCGTCACCAATTGTAAACGGGGCATCAACATACTCTGCTGCTTGAAGAATCGTAAAATAAAAACCAAGGATAATTGTTATAGTTAGGGAATGAATTGCTTGCTTACGGTCACCCCCTATTATGCTGTGATGCGCCCAAGTGACTGTAACCCCGGAAGCAAGCAGTACTGCTGTATTAAGCAGAGGAACCTCAAGTGGGTCAAGAGTAAAAATACCTGTCGGGGGTCAACAGCCCCCTAGCTCGGGGGTGGGTGCAAGACTTGCATGATAAAAAGCCCAGAAAAATCCTAAGAAAAAGAAAACCTCTGAGGTAATAAATAGGATTATACCATATCGCAAACCTTTTTGTACAGGGGGTGTATGATGCCCCTGAAAAGTGCCTTCCCGGACAATATCTCGTCATCACTGGTATATCGTGAGAAGCAGAAGAACTAAGCCGATGGTTATAAGAGTTATGGAATGTTGATGAAATCAGACTGCAAGACCTGATGTTATTAGTAGGGCGGCAATTGCCCCTGTCAGAGGTCAAGGGCTGGGGTCGACTATGTGGTATGCATGTGCTTGGTGGGCCATTATTTATTTCGGAGCTAAGCTCCGTTTAGCGCTTAGGTGTTCTCTTGTAAGTACAGCGACAGAAGAAGCACAAATACGTAAGCTTGAATAATCGCTACTGCCAACTCAAGAAGAGTTAGAACTATCATCACTAGGCCGGTCAAGATCGCCACGGGTCACATCTTATCAATGAGGAACAGGGTGGCGGATGAAAGTAGTTGGATTAAGAGGTGACCAGCTGCTAAGTTTGCTGTTAGTCGCACACCCAGCGCAAACGGTCGGACAAATAGACTAATTGTCTCAATAATAATTAAAACTGGGATCAAGGGCGCAGGCGTGCCTTCTGGCAGGAGATGCCCTAAAGCAATAGTTGGCTGATTTCGCAGACCAATTAGTACTGTGGCTAGCCATAACGGGATAGCAAACCCCATGTTAAGAGGCAGCTGAGTAGTCGGGGTGAACGTATAGGGAAGTAACCCCAGTAGATTTAGAGAAATTAAATTAATTATTAGCACGGTGAGCAGGAGCGCTCATTTGTGTGCCCCTACATTTAGAGGTAAGAGAATTTGCTTTGCAAAGTTCATAACAAATGAACTTTGAGCCCCCTGGGTTCGACCATTAACGACACGATTAGACGCCCCTGAGAATAATAATCAAGGGGTAATAATAGCAATTGCTAGTAGAGGTACGCCCAAGAAATGGGGGGTAAAAAACTGATCGAAGAGACCTAGGACCAAGGCCAAGTTCATTTTTGTCAGCTGAAAGATTTTGTCCCTAAAGTAGAGGGTTTAAGGGGACTTGTATATCCTAAGACCTTAGCATGACCCGTCGTGAAGTAAAGCGTAAACGCTAAAATTAGTATTGTAAAACAATTAGCATCGAGATTTTGACCCATTTCACTAAGGGTGGTTGGGAGTCACCAATCTCTAGCTTAAAAGGCTAACGCTAGGCCCTGTTTAGCTTCTTAGTGAAGCATCTTGAAGTATCATAATAGCCCAGTCCTCAAATTCTCGTAGTGGGACTGCTTCAACCACAACAGGTATAAAGCTGTGGTTTGCACCGCAGATTTCCGAACACTGCCCATAAAAAACACCAGGGCGAGCTGCAAGAAAGGCAGCTTGATTCAGCCGCCCTGGCACTGCATCTATTTTTACACCTAAGGAGGGAACTGACCATGAATGTAATACATCTTCGGCAGAGACCAGAACCCGGATCGGTGACTCAACAGGGGTAATTATACGATGGTCCGCCTCTAGAAGGCGGAATTGCCCGGGGACTAGATCTTGTGTGGGGGTTATATAAGAGTCAAACCCTAGGCTTTCGTAGTCAGTATACTCATAGCTTCAGTACCACTGATGCCCCATGGCCTTGATGGTTAGGTGGGGGTCGTTAATCTCATCTATGAGGTAAAGAATGCGCAGTGAGGGGAGGGCAATCAAAATAAGAATAATTGCTGGAAGTACGGTTCAAATGATTTCAATCTCTTGAGAATCAAGAATATACTTATTAGTCAGACTAGATGTAACCAGAGCAACGATAAAGTAAAGAACCAAAGTACTGATTATAAACACAATTATTAAAGCATGGTCATGAAAGTGAATAAGTTCTTCTATTACAGGGGAGGCAGCATCTTGGAACCCAAGCTGGGATGGAAAAGCCATAATAAGACACGTGAGGTATCAGCTCACAACCTGGCCCTGACAAGACCTCATAATTTAAGTTTTACTAGTGTCTTTAAGAAAGTGACAGAATGGCCATGTGGTTGGCTTGAAACCAATTTATGGGGGTTCAACTCCTCCCTTCCTCGTTAATTGCAATGAACTTGTACAAATGCAGGCTCTTCAAATGTGTGATAAGGTGGGGGACAGCCGTGAAGTCACTCCACATTAGTTGTTGTAAGCTCAACAGAACATACTTCACGTTTAGCAGCAAAGGCCTCTCAAATAATAAAAAGGAACATAACAACGGCAACTAAAGAAACCAGGGACCCAATGGAGGACACCGTATTCCAAAGAGTGTAGGCATCTGGGTAATCTGAATACCGCCGAGGTATTCCAGCTAACCCAAGGAAATGTTGGGGGAAAAAGGTTAGGTTCACCCCAGTAAATATAACTGTAAAGTGAATTTTTGTTCAAGTTGAATGTAGTGTGTATCCTGTGAATAGCGGAAATCAGTGCACGAAAGCAGCAACAATTGCAAAAACGGCCCCCATTGAAAGTACATAGTGAAAATGTGCTACTACGTAATAAGTATCATGAAGAACAATATCTAAAGACGAATTGGCCAGGACAATGCCTGTCAACCCCCCTACTGTAAATAGAAAAATAAACCCCAAGGCCCAAAGGAGAGGGGCCTCTCATTTGATCGTCCCACCATGGAGCGTTGCTAGTCAACTAAAAACTTTTACACCCGTGGGGATGGCAATAATTATCGTAGCAGATGTAAAATAAGCACGTGTGTCTACGTCTATACCCACTGTAAACATGTGGTGGGCTCAAACCATAAACCCCAACAACCCAATGGCCATTATAGCCCAAACTATCCCCATGTAGCCGAAAGGCTCTTGCTTACCCGCGTAATATGCCACAATGTGGGAGATCATACCAAACCCCGGGAGGATAAGAATGTAAACTTCAGGGTGCCCAAAGAATCAGAAGAGGTGCTGGTAAAGGATAGGATCCCCCCCTCCTGCAGGGTCAAAGAAAGTCGTGTTAAGATTTCGGTCCGTGAGAAGTATAGTAATACCAGCAGCTAGGACAGGAAGTGAAAGAAGTAGAAGAACAGCAGTAATTAACACAGACCACACAAACAAAGGCGTTTGGTACTGAGAGATAGTGGGGGGCTTCATATTCATAATTGTTGTAATAAAATTAATTGCTCCTAAAATCGAAGAGATGCCTGCCAAATGCAGGGAAAAAATAGTTAAATCAACGGAACCCCCTGCATGAGCTAAATTTCCAGAGAGGGGGGGATAAACAGTCCACCCGGTCCCTGCCCCAGCTTCAACACCTGACGAAGCTAACAAGAGCAGAAAGGAGGGTGGCAAGAGCCAAAAGCTCATATTATTTATTCGAGGGAAAGCCATGTCAGGGGCCCCAATCATTAGGGGGATAAGTCAATTTCCAAAACCTCCGATTATAATTGGCATCACCATAAAGAAGATTATTACAAAGGCATGAGCGGTAACAATTACATTATAAATTTGGTCATCCCCCAACAGGGCGCCGGGTTGACTAAGTTCTGCTCGAATGAGCAGGCTAAGGGCTGTTCCTACTATCCCGGCCCAAGCGCCAAAGATTAAGTAAAGAGTGCCGATGTCTTTATGGTTGGTGGAAAAAAATCAACGTGTAAGGGCCAC